ATAAAAACCCAAAATTCCTAATAATAAACCAAAATCCCCGACACGATTAGTTACAAACGCTTTTTGACAAGCATTCGCGGCACTGGGTCGTGTGAACCAAAAACCTATTAATAGATAAGAACACATTCCAACTAATTCCCAAAAAATATAAATTTGTATCAAATTAGAACTAGTAACTAATCCCAACATTGAAGTATTGGAAAAACTCATATAAGCAAAAAATCTCAAATATCCCTGATCATGAGACATATAATTGTCACTATAAATAAGAACCATAATTCCAACAGTAGTGATTAATATCGACATAATAGAAGTAAGTGGATCAACCAAGCAGCCAAATTCTAAAGAAAAATCATTATTGATGGTCCAAGACCATACATATTGATAGACAGAATTATTATTTATTTGCTGAATAGAAAAATGGGCTGAAAAAACCATAACTATACTTAATAATAAAACACTAGGAAAAGCCCACATACGGCGAAGATTTTTTGTTGCCGTTGGAAAAAGTAGAAGTCCTGCTCCAATTAAGATAGGAACTGGAAGTGGAATGAAAGGTATAATCCATGAATATTGATATGTATATTCCATAAAAAAATAAATAAAAAAATTTATCTTAATTAATTGTTTCTGAGTCACCGGTTCTTATTTCTTTTCTTTTGAAAGGGGTCGGTTAATAAAAAAAAAATTAAGATTAAGATATATAAAATAAAACTTAAATTGAATTTTCTAGCCTTAATTATTCTGAATCTTTCCAAACTACTTCAAATATTTAAAATCAAGAGGTTATAATTGGTCAAATGATATAAATAAGTCACTAGTGAAAAATAAATACGTATTTAATTTTATTAATACTGAATTGATTCAAATTTTTAAATAAAATTTTATGAAGATAAAAAATTAAAATTAGAATGAAAATTCTAATTATTACGTATTACAATAATTTATTTATATCTATAGAACAAGGATAAATAATTATACCAAAAACAGTATTTGATATGAATCATAAAGCCCATAACTAAAACTATTTATTGTAATTCGGTTATTTAGAATCATTAACCAATTTGGTTTGTAACTAATTGTTTGTCTTCCATTACAATAAAAGCTATTTGTAGGAAATGCTATGATATCCAACACTTTAATTTTACGGAAAAAAAGGGGGGCAAATAAAATGCCTTTAAATTATGTATTTTGTATCCTTTAACAGATTAACTACTAGTCTCATTTGATAATTAAAATTTTGTGGACTCTTTCTTCGAGCTTGACCAATTAAATTAATATTAAATTAATTAATAATTAATATAATAGAAAAAATTATTAAAGTTTTTTTAATTAAGCGGGAGAAGGGTTGGGTTATTAAACTTTTCGATTTTTTTATTACATGTATAAATGTAACACGACGAAAATAGAAAGAAAACGAAACGGACAATCTTTCTTTTTTGTTTGTATTATATTTTTTTATTTTATCAACTTCAATCAATTTGGCATAGTGTACCTTATCGTTCTTATTAATATTTTATGTGATTTTTACCCCCCCCCCCCCCTTTTTTTTGGGGGGGGGGAGTCTAATTTATAGAAAAAATAGATAGAGAATAGTAAAGAACAATTTATTTTGAACAATAGATGTCTTTCACATCCAACCGAAAAACCTATTATAACTTTTTAATGGCAGTTCCAAAAAAGCGCACCTCTATTTCAAAAAAACGTATTCGTAAAAATAGTTGGAAAAGGAAGGGATATAGGGCAGCATTGAAAGCTTTTTCGTTAGCGAAATCTCTTTCTACCGGGAGTTCTAAAAGTTTTTTTTGTGTAACAAATAAATAATCTGAATCGTTCTAATTCTAATAAAGTAATATAATTTTGTTTATAGTTTATTTATAAGATTTATAAGTTATAAAAATGATAAATAATATTTATCAATTATAATTAATATTAACATCATAATAGTAAAAGAATAAATATTAATATATAATAAAAAAGAATATATATTAATATATATAAGATAAATTACAATATAAAAATATACATTAAAAATAAATAAAATAAATAAAAAAGAATTAGTCTCATAATGTTTTAATTTAAACGAATATTAAATTGAATTTGTTTGACTTTAATTTGAAGCCAAATTTTTCTTTCGTTTCTGATATAGATAAGAATTCTGTTGTCTACTGAATTCTAAAAATGAATGGTACTTTTTTGTTTGAAAAAAGGGTAAACGCAAGCGCAAGGTTTCGCCTTTCGTTTTAGTACGTTTTATCATTTTCCGGATGGGGATTATCACTTTCCCCATCGCCCTTACTCAATCTCAATAATAAAAATAATTTTTTTTAGTTATATTTTTTATTTTATATTATAAAGAAGAGGTCGTTGAAACTAATTGATTAAGTTTAAAATGTTTTTTATAATCTTTTAAACCATTATTTGGGGTTTTAGAAATGATTATTACTAATCACTATATAAATTCCTTAAACCCAATTAAATTAATAAAAGACCCGTTTACATTTTTAGGTAGTTATATGACGAATGCGCCAATTTTGAGTGATCTATTTTAGATCCTATGTTTCGATTGGAAGATCGATCAAGATATAATATATATATTAATTAAAAAATTTAGAATTTGAAGTACGGTACAATTTCTATACGAAATTATTTTATATGATTGATACGACCATCCTAAATACCTAACTTAATGGGTTTGCTAAATCTTAACGCAAATTCTCTACACAACAAAAAATCCTAACGCAACCTAACTATGCAAATATTTACATAAATTTTTGGAGTGTATCGCTGAAATTGTGTTATATAAAAATTAGATTTTTTTATTAATCGATAAAATGAATTTTTTATTTTAGATTAATAAAATAAATGATAAAAGAAATGAATCATTAAAAAATGCAAACGAGGCAGAACATTGTTTTTACTTATATCCAGGGATTGAAGTAAAAATTATCTAGTTACAACTGTTACATTTTAGTTTTAGGAGAGCCTAAAGTAATAGCCTACGAAAAAATACATTGTTAGTTCAGTTAAATAAAATTGACATCCTAAAATACTAAATAAAAAGATAATAATAAGAAAAATCAATATTATTAACGTTAACGAAAACGTTTTAATCCCTAATTTTTAAACAAGTTTTTATTCATCAATTTGAATGGTTTCCTAAAAAAAAATATTGGATTGAATTAACTCCTTCAAGCTCGACGATTGAATAAAAATAGGTTATTATGATTTCGAATAAGCCGCTATGGTGAAATCGGTAGACACGCTGCTCTTAGGAAGCAGTGCTAGAGCATCTCGGTTCGAGTCCGAGTGGCGGCATGGCATCTTCTAAAAGAGTAAGTCCTATAATGAATTCAATTCCCGATTTCAATTCCTATAATTGAGGGACGCCCTTATTAATATTAATTTAATAATTTTTATGATATTTTCAACTTTAGAGCATATATTAACTCATATATCCTTTTCGATCGTTTCAATTGTAATTACAATTCATTTGATAATTTTATTAGTCGATGAAATCGTAGGACTAGATGATTCGTCAGAAAAGGGGATGATAGCTACTTTTTTCTGCATAACAGGATTATTAGTTACTCGTTGGATGTATTTGGGGCATTTACCATTAAGCGATTTATATGAATCATTAATTTTTCTTTCGTGGAGTTTTTCCATTATTCATATTATTCCGTATTTTAAAAAACATAAAAACCATTTAAGCGCAATAACCGCGCCAAGTGCTATTTTTACTCAAGGTTTTGCTACTTCGGGTCTTTTAACTGAAATGCATCAATCCGCAATATTAGTACCCGCTCTCCAATCCCATTGGTTAATGATGCACGTAAGTATGATGGTATTGAGCTACGCAGCTCTTTTGTGTGGATCATTATTATCACTAGCTCTTCTAGTCATTACATTTCGAAAATTCATAAGGATTTTTAGTAAAAGCAATAATTTAGAAAATGAGTCAGTTTACTTTGGTGAGATTCAATACGTGAACGAAAGAAACAATGTCTTACGAAACACTTCTTTTATTTCGTCTCAAAATTATTACAGGTATCAATTGATTCAACAATTGGATCGTTGGAGTTATCGTATTATTAGTCTAGGGTTTATCCTTTTAACCGTAGGTATTCTTTCGGGAGCAGTATGGGCTAATGAAGCATGGGGATCATATTGGAATTGGGATCCAAAGGAGACTTGGGCATTTATTACTTGGACCATATTCGCTATTTATTTACATATTAGAACAAATAAAAATTTTGAAAGTGTAAATTCTGCAATTGTGGCCTCAATGGGCTTTCTTATAATTTGGATATGCTATTTTGGGGTTAATCTATTAGGAATAGGGTTGCATAGTTATGGTTCATTTACATTAACATCTAATTGAATAAAAGACTTGACGAATATAAACATAGGACGGCATACGGGTATATATACGAAAACTTCATGTAAACAATCAAGAACCATTTGAATCATTTCCATTACTTGATTCAAATGGTTCTCACAAATTCCAAAGATATCTAGTTATAATAGAATTCCAATTTATTTATTTAACTTAAAAGAATATAAAAGACTCATTTTTTTATTGTACAATCAACCATTTTTTAAATCATGGGATTTCAGTTTCATTTTTTGGTTTACTCACAAAAACTATCGAAAAAAATAATTGGATATAATAGCTTCGACCTTGTCAACTGATAATGATAAAACGAAATCGGGATAAACACCAATACCTATTACAGGTAAAAGGATAGAGATCGAAACAAATAATTCTCGCGGTCCAGAATCAAAAAAATAAGAGTTTGGGGCATTAAAAAGCTTGTATCCATAGAACATCTGTCGTAACATAGATAATGAATAAATAGGAGTTAATATCATTCCAATTCCCATTACAAAAGTAATTAATATTTTTGTCATTAAAAGATATTTTTGACTAGTAAGTATTCCAAAAAAAACTAACAATTCGGCAACAAAACCGCTCATGCCCGGTAATGCAAGAGAAGCCATTGATAAGATACTGAAAGTCGTGAATATTTTTGGAATTGCGATAGCCATTCCGCCCATTTCGTCGAGATAAACAAGACGTATTCTATCATAACTCGTTCCGGCCAAGAAAAAAAGCGCAGCGCCAATAAATCCGTGAGAGATTATTTGTAAAATGGCTCCGTTGAGTCCTGTATCGCTTATAGAACCAATTCCGATAATTATGAAACCCATATGAGATACAGAAGAGTAGGCTATTCTTTTTTTTAAATTACGCTGACCGGGAGATGTTGAAGCTGCATAGATTATTTGAATTGTGCCTACTATAATCAACCAGGGAGAAAATATAGAATGGGCGTGGGGTAATAATTCCATATTGATCCGAACCAATCCATACGCTCCCATTTTTAATAAGATTCCGGCTAAAAGCATACAAGTACTGTAATGTGCCTCTCCATGGGTGTCTGGTAACCATGTATGTAAGGGTATGATCGGTGATTTGACAGCAAAAGCAATAAGAAATCCAATATAGAATATTATTTCCAGTGCTACAGGATACGATTGATTAGCTGATGTTTCAAAATTTAATGTTGGTTCATTGGAACCATATAAACCAATACCCAAAACTCCCATTAATAAAAAAACGGAACTTCCTGCAGTGTACAAAATAAATTTTGTAGCTGAATACAAACGTTTCTTTCCCCCCCACATGGATAGAAGTAGATAAACTGGAATTAATTCCAACTCCCACATGATGAAAAAAAGTAAAAGGTCTCGAGAAGAAAATGGTCCTATTTGACCGCTATACATTGCTAACATCAGAAAATGGAATAGTCGGAAATCTCGAGTAACCGGCCGAGCCGCTAAAGTAGCTAAAGTTGTGATAAATCCTGTCAGTAAAATAGGTCCTATAGAAATTCCATCTATTCCCAATCTCCAGTAAAAATCAAAAAAATTGATCCATTTATAATCCTCTGTCAGTTGCATTAATGGATCATCCAATTGGAAACGATAACCGAATGCATAGGTTGTTAGAAGGAGTTCTATTATACATATACCTATAGTATACCACCTAATTATCTTATTTCCTCTATGAGGGAGAAAGAAAATTAAGGAACCCGCGAATATTGGCAAAACTACAACTAGCGTTAACCAAGGAAAATTATTCATGGTAAAAACAAGATAAACTTGGACCAGAAAAACCCGTGCTCAAAATAAATAGTTTTTGAGCGCGGGTTTTTGTCGGTAAAGGTAAAAAAAATAAAATGTATTCAAGTAGGGTTTTCTGGAACGTATTAATAAGCTAGACCCATACTTCGAGTTGTTTCATGCCATAAATAAACTCGAACACTCAAGAAATCCGTCGGACAGGCGGATTCACATCTCTTACAACCGACACAGTCCTCTGTTCTTGGAGCAGAAGCAATTTGCTTAGCTTTACACCCGTCCCAAGGTATCATTTCTAATACATCCGTTGGGCAGGCGCGCACGCATTGAGTACACCCTATACACGTATCATAAATCTTTACTGAATGTGACATTTGGATCTATAAATTTTTGAATGTCAGAAAGTTTCGATCTAGTAAACTTGTAAATGAATCATATATTTAGACACCAGATGAATCAATAATTTATCATAATTTTTCTAATCAATCTACTTCTGGATTGACTCATGTGATAGAGCCAAGATACTTTAATTTCTTACATTTTCGAAAACATGTATTATTATGTAATGTATGGTCATAGTAATTATAATTTATGAATATTAGAATTTATATGATTAATACTACTTATTCAACAAATTCGATTGATTGATACGAGTTGATTTTCTGTTACGATAAATCGATGAAACAATAGCCGGGCCAATAGCTGCTTCAGCGGCTGCAATAGCTATAACAAAAATTGAGAAAATATTTCCTTTTAATTGGCGACTATCAAAAAAATCCGAAAATGTTACGAAATTCATATTAACCGCATTCAGTATAAGTTCAAGACACATAAGGGCTCTAACCATATTCCGGCTCGTGATCAATCCATAGATACCGATAGAAAATAAGTAGGCACTCAAAACAAGTACATGTTCGAGCATCATTGACCAACTCCTTATCAATTTAGATTCATTTCAATATGAACTGAACAACAATTCAACAGATTCAATTGACTAGAAAAAAAAAGTACGGAACAAAGGCAGATTTTCTATTGTTAATAGAATAGATTGAATAAAAAAATTTCTATTTTATACATAAACAATCTTTAATTAAAGGGAAAAAAATTTAATGTAATAAAACCGAACAGAGTTTAATGTGCATTGCTGGTGCTAATTCTATAAATTTTTTACTGTCGCGCCACGGCAATTGCACCTATCAAAGCGGCTAAAAGAATTATCGAAACGAATTCAAATGGAAGAAAAAAATCTGTTGATAAATGAATTCCAATTTGTTGACTATTACTTATCAAATCTTGCTCTATAATCTGGTTTGATCTTGTAGTCCAAATAATTCCGTACCATGACGTATCCGTAATAATAATCATGAGTAAAACAAAAATACTTGTACAAACTGGCAAAGTAACCACATCCCCAATGGTCCAAAGATTCAAATCTTTGTAATATTCTGAACCATTCATGAACATCACAGCAAATACGATTAAAACATTTATAGCTCCCACGTAAATAAGGAGTTGTGCAGCAGCTACAAAATAAGAGTTTAATAGAATATAGAATAAGGATATACAAACAAGAACCAGTCCCAATGAAAAGGCAGAATAAATGGGGTTGGTAAATAATACCACCCCCATACCTCCTAGTATAAGAACCGATCCCAGAAAGATTAAAAGAAAATCATGTATTGGTCCGGGCAAATCCATTATATGTAAAATAAGAGATAAATAAATAGAAATGTTTTTCATGACCTTATTGAGACCCGACCAGAAAATTTTTTTTATGATTTTTGAGCAATTCCTAATTTAATCCTAAGTAAATAAATACTATAAATACTAAGGGATATGAATAAATGTAAGTACTATTATTGGACTAATTTCATTCTTTATCTGAAAGAGTCGTTCTAATTCTAAACTATATATTTTAAAACAATTATGGATATATTAATTAATGGATTTTCAATCCAAATTAAGACGCGTTTCTTACCAACCAATCAATAGTTGGTATTTGTAGTTATTGACCAAACAACACGAAAGAAACCTTAATTCCTTGTATATTAATACTTAATTCCTTGTATATTAATATTAGATCAAATAGATCAAAACTGAACCTTAGTATTAGTTATTAGTAAAGTAATTATAAATTATTCGTTAATCAAGAGATTTACTTATTTATTTGAGGCGAATTAAAAATTGTTCGAATTGTATAATCGTCAATTACTGACATTGGTAAACGACCCAAAGCAATTTGATTATAATTCAATTCGTGACGATCATAAGTAGAAAGTTCATATTCTTCAGTCATTGATAAACAATTCGTTGGACAATACTCAACGCAATTACCACAAAATATACAGACTCCGAAATCAATACTGTAATTAAGCAGCCGTTTCTTGCGAATATCAGTTTCCAATTTCCAATCAACAACGGGTAGATCTATAGGACATACACGAACGCATACTTCACAAGCAATACATTTATCAAATTCAAAATGGATTCGACCGCGGAAACGCTCCGCGGTGATTAATTTTTCATAAGGATATTGAATAGTTACGGGTAAACGATTTGCGTGGGATAAAGTAATCATGAAACTTTGACCAATGTACCTTGCAGCTCGTACTGTTTGTTGACCATAATTCATGAACCCAGTTACCATAGAGAACATATCGTTAATATATATATGAATAATTTTATGTTTGTTTATTTCTCTTGTTTGAGACACGTTGTGAATATAGAATGTTACTTTACAGCGAAAAGAGTTGGAAAGAAGTTGTTAATAATAGATTACCGAGAGAAATAGGTAAAAGAAATTTCCATCCAAGATTCAATAGTTGGTCCATTCTTAGCCTCGGTAAAGTCCATCTTGTTGTGATAGGAATGAACAAGAACAAATAAGTTTTAGCTAATGTAATAAAGATACCAATTATCGCTCCAAAAACTCCACATGTTTTATTTATTTCAAAAAGCTCAGAAACATATATGTCCGGAATAGATATATTCCAACCTCCCAAGTAAAGAACTGTTACAAATAATGAAGAAACCAATAGGTTTAGATAGGAAGCAACATAAAATAACCCAAATTTTATACCCGAGTATTCGGTTTGATAACCTGCTACTAACTCTTCTTCTGCTTCTGGTAAATCAAAAGGTAATCTCTCACATTCTGCTAGGGAAGAAATGATAAAAATGATAAACCCTATAGGCTGACGCCACAAATTCCATCCCAAAAAACCATATTTTGATTGCGCCTCAACAATATCAATTGTACTTGAACTGTTAGATAATTATAGTCGGTGATACCATCACTGTTACCATCGCTATTACAGAACCGTACATGAGATTTTCACCTCATACGGCTCCTTGAAGGCCAGAAATAAATATAGGGACCGCGTCAGTATTCTTTTTTGAATCTTGATATGTTTGTAGGATGGATAACTATCGGCCGGTCCCAAATTAGACCAATTGAATTCTGTCTGTTATAATTTATAATTATTTTAATTCGAAATTAAATAAAAAAAGTACTTCTGAATTGATCTCATCCTTTCTTTAATTTAATAATTTCAATAAAAATTTTAATTCTTCTTTGTTCAGTAATAACTTAACTGTTCAATAAAATACTTCTTGTAAAAATATCAATAACCCGTTGGTTTCACGTACGAAAAAAAATTCTATATTAATTAATGAATTATGACACAAATTATATATCTATTAATATGTATATGGGAAAGAATAAAAGTACCAAAGAATAAATAAAGTATATATATTTTATTTTCGTTCCTATTCTTCTTTCTATTTCTGAGAAAAAGAGGGCTTTCAAAATAAAAATAAAGGATTATTTCGTTTCGAATAGTTATTTATTAAATCGGTGGATAGGAGTATACTCTGGATTGGAATCGTGTCATGGGGAGTACTGCCTGATCATTTCTACCAACTTAAAGCCCCAATTAGTATTCTTTGTTTGTATATTATGTAAAAATGTCCTTTTGGAGAATTTACATAATCTCCATTACTAATCCTTTACATATGTTCGTGTTTCTAACCATCCACTCGTTTTTGCTCAATCCCCCGTTATGCTAATACATAAAATACATAAAAATGATAGTAAAAACTCAATACGGTTGATCTTTTGAACCCGCTTCAAGTCAGGATGACTAATCAACCAATCTTGGGGGAAACGGTCTCTTCTGTTTATGTTTATTTCCGCTTAACTCTCTAACTCTTATACATAGAAAATGAGAATCAATCTTTTTACTGCGAATTTATATATAAGCTGTTTTCTTTCACTCATATAACTATTTGATTTAGTTCATCAACCCGAGAATAAAAAAAAAATGAAGATATCTACTCAATTCATTCCAACCCTTTCCTTGAAAGGAAGGAGTAGAGAAAAGTTTATGTCTATGTATCAACGAATCGCACGTAGAGATATTGATAACACACATAAAGTTAATGGTATTTCATAACTAATCGATTGAGCAGCAGCTCGTAGACCACCTAAAAAGGAATATTTATTATTTGACCCGTATCCCGACATAAGAAGTCCAATTGGAGCAATACTGGAAATGGCAATCCATAAAAAAACACCGATATTGAGATCCGCTAAAACAAGGTGATATCCAAAAGGAACCACTGAATAGCTTACTAAAATTGATATGACTGCTATGGATGGCCCGATACTGAATAAACGAGTATCCCCCCTAGATGGAAAAAGATTTTCTTTGAAAAGTAGTTTTGTCCCATCTGCTAGAGCTTGAAGAACTCCCAAAGGGCCGGCGTATTCAGGTCCAATACGTTGTTGTATCCCTGCCGATATTTCTCTTTCTAACCATACAATTACCAGTACGCCTATTGTGATTCCCACTACAAGAGTCAAAATAGGAACAAGAACCCATAGAATTCCATAAACCTCTTTTAAAAATTCTAATCTAGAAAAAGAATCGATATCTTGTACTTCCGGTGTATCAATTATCATTTCAACGATCAACTTCTCCCATAATGATATCTATACTACCTAGTATCGTCATAATATCAGCCAATTTCATTCTTTTAACTAACCGCGGAAGAATTTGCAAATTGATAAAACCCGGCGGGCGGATTTTCCATCTCCAAGGAAAACCACTCTGATCCCCTATGAGAAAAATTCCCAATTCTCCCTTTGGGGCTTCGACTCTCACATAAAGTTCTTGTTTCGGCAATTCAAATGTAGGAGACGGCTTTTTACTAATAAATCGATATTCAAAATCATTCCATTCCGGATTCCTTTCTCTATCAAAGTATCGTATTTCTAAATTCTCATAGGGTCCCCCTGGAATTCCTTCCAGGGCCTGTTGAATAATTTTTACGGATTCTATCATTTCACCAATTCGGACTAGATAACGAGCCAATGAATCTCCTTCTTTTTGCCACTGTACTTCCCAATCAAATTCGTCGTAACATTCATAATGATCAACTTTACGAAGATCCCATTGTATTCCGGAAGCTCGCAGCATTGGTCCCGATAAACCCCAATTTATTACTTCCTCTCTACCAATAATGCCTACTCCCTCGACTCGTTCTAAAAAAATAGGATTTCGTGTAATAAGTTTTTGATATTCAGCAACTCTTGTTAAAAAATAATCGCAGAAATCCAAACATTTATCTATCCAGCCATGAGGTAGATCGGCCGCTACTCCTCCGATACGAAAATAATTATGCATCATTCTCATACCGGTGGCAGCTTCGAATAGATCATATACTAATTCTCTTTCTCTGAAAATATAGAAAAAGGGAGTTTGTGCACCAATATCCGCCATAAAAGGACCGAGCCATAACAGATGAGAAGCTATACGACTCAACTCCAACATAATTATTCTGATATAGCTGGCTCTTTTAGGTACTTGAATATTTCCCAACTGTTCCGGTCCGTTTACAGTTATTGCTTCTGTGAACATAGTAGCTAAATAATCCCACCGTGTTACATAAGGCAAATATTGTATAATTGTTCGATTTTCCGCAATTTTTTCCATTCCTCGGTGTAAATAACCCAATATTGGTTCACAGTCAATAACATCTTCACCATCTAGAGTAATGATGAGTCGAAGAACACCATGCATTGATGGGTGGTGGGGGCCCATATTGACTATCATGAGGTCTTTTCTTGTAGCCGGTATATTCATAGGTTTTTCCTCGATTCATTCTTTCATGAATTGCTGAAAACGAAAAAAAGTTCATTAAAATTCAAGATCTAATAAATCAAATAATTCAAAATGCCTTTATATATAATATATAAATATATATAAAAATATATAAAATTAACATAAAATTAACGAGTTTTTGACTCCCGAATATCCAACCGATTTATTAATTCTTTATAACATATTCTATTTTTCTTTGACAAATAAGACAGTAATCGTTGGCGTTTTCCCAGAATTTTACGTAAACCTCTCTGAGATAAATAGTCTTTTTTGTGTAATTGTAAATGTGAAGTAAGTCTTCGTATCCTATTGGTGAAACTAACTATTTGAAATTCAACAGATCCTCTGTTTTCGTCTTTTTCTTCTTGTGAAATAACTGAGATGAATGAATTTTTTACCATAAACTGAAATCTTCTTTCCCCCTCTTTTTATTTTAAAATATTTTTTATTGATAGATATCTTTATTGATCAGTAATAATAATGCCCCTAATTTTTATTTGGTATATACAATAATTTTAATTTCGTTATTAATTTATAATTTTTTTAATTTAATAAAACTTACTCAATCCGATTTTCATTTTAAAATTGGATTTGAAAGGGGATACAAAAGTATGGTTGGTTTCTTCACTCACAAAAGATAAAAGTTTAGACCTAAAATAAGAATATTTTGTTCATTCTAGATCTAATTGATATGTCATTGAATTAGTATCATGTATCAGAATGGAATGTAAGACAATGTATGCGTGCATCTCTTTGTCGTCATAGACCAGATATGGTATGGGAAATATAGGAAAAATGTACTATTAATGAATTTTCAATCGCGGATACATATGTATCCTTACCATACTGAAACAACTGCCATTATTGGTATTAAACCAATAACGATTCATACAAGCTAAATCTTCTAATCGATAAGTGGGCCAAAGAAATAGCTTTAATTTAATAAGTTTTTTTTTATATTTTTTGCTTTTATCCACAACTTGACTGTTTACCTCATTCCCATTACAAAAAGATGCCTTTCTATGTCTATTCTTAGAATTTAAACAAATTAGAATTCGCAATTCTCTACGACGTCTAGGCGATAAAATATTTTCAGGAACAAACAAATCGTAATTTTTTTTATCTCTATTTCCAGTCATCTTTTGATGTTTTGTAATGACTTCATCAGAATTCTTATCAACATGTTTTTTTTCTCGGTATCTTTGATTTATTTGGTGTTTACTTTTATGAACTAATGAAATACCGATGGTTTGATACATAATAAATTTTCCATCATTTTTTATAGCTAGACGAATTGGTTCAATAATCAAAAATCCCCTTTTAATAAATTCTGTAAGAGTTACATCTTTCTGAATCGTCAAAATATCCAGACTCATTTCGCCCCTTTGAATAGAGGATATAGTAATTTCTCTTGGATTTATCAGTCTAAGCAGGAGACAATATACGTTGATGTTATTGATTATTTTTTTATTTAAAGAATCATCCCATCTCAATTGAAAATACAAATACCTTTTTAAGAAGAAATCAAACTCCGCTTTTGTATTAATCTTGTATTGCTTTTTATTTCTATGTTTTTTCATGTCCGATCCCGTATAATCTTCTTCAACATCTTTTTCTTGGTTTGAAAGAGCTGATTTAAGATTTGCTTGGCCCGTGGATTCTTTTTCTCCTTGATTTCGGTTTTCTAATTCAAGATATTTTTTTTCATTCGACGATATTGATATAAAAGGATCTCTTTTTTTATTTCCAGTGATGCTTTTGTTTTCACTAGCATTTTTATTTATATTAGAATTAAAAATTTTATTTATATTAGAATTAAAAAGTAGTAATTTAATTGGTATAACCCACGGTTTCATTTTATACGTATTATAAAGTCTCACAAATTCTGGCAAGAACCAAAGTTCCAGATTTGATATGGGACAACTTAGTATTTCTTCATTCATTCCCATCCAATCCAAAAGGGGTTTTTGATTGGATAGGTTGATTTTTTGATCTTGCTGAAGTGTGAGATAAAAAAGACCCTTATTATTGATTTTATCAATTATTTGATACTTATTAACCCTAGTCTTAGTATATTTATTACTGTTAGTGTCAGTATCAATATTGATCCAGGCCTCAATATCGACCTTCGTTTTAAGACAAAAATTGAGAATTCTCCAATCAAAATATTTTCTATACGTATTTTTATCCATATCTCGAATATGATCTTCTACCATATTAAATGATTTTTGTTTATGTGTGTTGTAATTATAAAAAATATCTTGGGTAGTTTTTACTTGTAATGGTGATCCATAAATTGAAGAGTACTTCTTAGTTTCAGAATTTATAGATTTATATGCTAAAAGATCATATCTATATTGTTTTTTAAAATTATCCTTTTGATTCAATAAAAAATCCGTTTCAATTTTTGTTTTTTTTTCGTAGTGAATTAATTCATCTTTTTCATATAAATAACACAAATCTTTATATAAATCTTTATTTTGAGCTATACAGTGTTGATTGAATATATTTCGCCATTTTTGTGGTACTACTCTAGACCATTTAATTTGAGATACATCACATTGATATTGATAATGACTCCTTAACCAATTTGTCCATTGATTCATTCCAGAATTGCGAAGATTCTTATGTCTTAATTTGGAATGAAATAGTTCTTGTCTTACAACAAAAAAATCCTTTATTTCATTCTTAAGAAAAAGGGGGGTTCCATTATATTGAAATACGGATTTCAATTTCTCTAACTTAATAAGTTGGGTTTGTGATAATTTGTAAAATACATATGCTTGTGAAAAGTAAGATAAGTCAAAAAAAGTCTTTGAATTTTTTTGACTAAGACTAATATTAGTATTAGAAAGTGACTCTTTTATAATCGAAATAAATTTAATTAAACTTTGATTTGTTTTATTAATTCTTTCTTGATTTGCTTCATTACTGTTAATGTTTTTATTAATAATTTTTTTTGTTGATTCAAGAAAAAGTTGTGTATTGATACTAGGAATATTAATCATAGATAGAAAGATATCTATGTATATCTTTTCAATGAAAAATTTTAAAAAATAATGGGATTTACGGATTAATCGAGCAGTTCTTCTTTTTAATATCTGCCAAATATTTTTTTGTGATTCCAATCTTTTATCATCATAACTTATTTTGTTAGAACTCAAATTTCTATCTGAAGTTATAAATCCCTTTTTCTTGTCTTTTGTAATTTTTTCTATTTGATTTATGATTGTGTTTATTCTATCAGTCAGATCTTGCATTTTTTTTTCTGTTAATGAATAATTTGTCCAATCCTGAGATCTAATTTGAATGGACGATTCATGAATCATCCGATTACTGATTATTGAATCTTTTTTAATTTCACTCAATTCATATACTTCTATTTCTCTCAATCCAAATAATATAATTGGGTTTATTTTTGAGAGTTCTTTTATTATTTCTTTTATAAACAGAATGTTTTTAATGATCCATTTTTTTGGTTTTTTTGAGACATTTAGAAACAATTTGGTTTGTTCTTTAAAAATTCCTAGAATTATAAAACATTTCTTTTGCAATTTTTTAATTTTTTTTTTGAGTTCTTTAAAAATCGGTTCAAAAAATGAAAGTTTTTTTCTGGGAGAACCAAAAGGTAGTTCAGCTTCCATTCCAAAAATTGTTAAAAAACAAAAATCATTTTTTTGAGCTTGCTTTTTCATTGGATCGTTATAAGGGGCTCGTAGCTTAGATCTGTGCCAAGGTTTAAGACGAAAAGGAAATAGGATCTTGATCTGAATGCCGTCTGTTAACCAGTTTTTTGGAAATTCTTTTTCTGATAATTGAACACCGTTATAGGTACATTTAACATGCATTTCTCTATTCCAATCCTTTAAGTCCTCATACCATTCCGGAAATTGAAATAATAGTATACGGACGATATTTTTAGCTATTATCAATGAAGGTAATATAATATATTTTCTAAGAATTGATTGGGTTACTAACAAAAAACCTCTCATTACTTGAGCAAGTAAAATACTATCCCAGGCTTCCGCTATTTGTATACGCACTTTCTCCTTTCTTTTGTCTTCTTCTTTTTTGTCCTCCTCTTTTTTTTTCGCGCTTTCTTTTGTCTTTTTCTCTGTATAATTCGAAATTGTGAATTCTGTGTTTTTCCACATCCAATTTCTAAAAATTATTTTCATCCGTTCAGAAATATCAAAAAAAAAAAAAAAAGATTTGTCTATTCGGTCCAAAAAAAGAGGGGAATGCGCATTTGCTTCAAAGAGTTTCCAAGTAACTGTTTTACGTCTTTGAGCGCGCATGGAGCCTTTGATTATGTCTCGACGAAAATCCGATTGTTGGGAATAACGTATCAAAGCAACTTCGCCTGTTTGATCAGTATTATTAGTTTCTTTGGTATTAGTATAAGCATCAGCATTTTGTTGGTTATCAGTAAAAATCACTACACGTTTGGATTTTCTTGAACGAATCTGATGATCCTCTACCACAGTTTCTTCGGTTTCCCCCTCCTGTTGTTCAAAATCGTTGATTAATTTGTATGACCATTGAGGAACTTTTTTATTAATTTCTTTTATTCCAATAGATTTTTTTTTAATCATTTTATCGTTGGGAACAGTTCTAATTGCATCAAATAATAATTTAAAAATTTTGATTCGATCCTCTGAATCAATTCTTACTTGTTCGTGTTCTGTAACTAAAAAAAGTCTTTTAAAATTGAAATTTGATGCGTATTTTACAACCAATTCATTGATTAAATTTAATAAATAAAAAATTTCTGTTGTTAATGATTTTCTATCAAATGAATTTATTTTTTGTTCAAATTCTAAGTAATTAATAATAAGAAGGATACCATGAATTTTATTTATCCAAATCTTGTAATTTTTTACAGAAGCTTCATTTATGCTTGAGAGTGTAAACAATTTTTTGATTCGTCCGCGGTAGGGTCCATTGAAGAAAGGATCATATATTTTTGGTAAGTATTCTTTTTTAGTCTTATCAGTACACAATCTAGTTCTTTTTTCGAGTACATTCATAACAAGGGCTTCCTTATCTAGAATTTTGTCGATAGTTTTTACTCTATTAAAAATTTTTTTGCTTAGGTTTTTCTTTTTATGTTCGTTGGTATAACTCCAATGATTATAAAATTCATTAGAGGGGAATGTTTCTTTTGTGAACAGAGACATCTTTCTTTG